GGACTTGTTCCTTTTATTGTTCTCGCCTCTGCCTTGGATTCTGTTCTTTTGCATGAGATAGAAATACGGAATTCCAGAAATCCAGACTTTTTACCAACTTAACTTAATGGTAAGAAATCCCGGGATCTAAAAATTCATTTCGTACAATTGAACCTTTTCAAACTGTTTCTTTTTGAGAACCAAAAAGACTTGTGCTAAAATAACAGATGCGAAAAAGAACAAAAGGCCTTGGACGCGCAATGGATCCTGAAGCACTATTTCTGCATCCCCCTGCCCAAAGCCTCCCACATTAGGATTGCTTGTTAACGGTTGATCAAGCTTGATTGATTCCCCCTCAGAAACAAGAAGTTCTGGCCCGGGAGGTATAATATCAATTACTTGGCGCCCATCCGAGACATCAACTATGGATATTTCATATCCCCCCTTTTCTTTACGTAGTATTTTTTTGACTATACCCGATGACGTAGCATTATAAACTGTATTGTTACTCTTGCTACCATCAGGATAAATCTGTCCCCTTCCTCGGTTTCCCCCTACATATATGGGATATTTTAAGAAATGAACGTCTTTTTTTGTAGCGGGATCGGGGGAAAGAATGGGAAAGACAATTTCACTATATTTCTTACCGGGAACAGGGCCTATCACAAGAATATTTTTTTTATTGGGACGATAACTCTGAAAAGAGAGATTTCCTATCTTTTCTTTCAACTCAGGAGAAATACGGTCGGGCGGCGCTAATTCGAATCCCTCAGGCAAAATAAGAACAGCACCCACATTCAACCCTCCCTTTTTTCCATTAGCAAGAACTTGTTTCAGCTGCATATCATAAGGGATTCGAAGAACTGCTTCAAATACAGTATCGGGGAGGACAGCTTGGGGAACTTCAATATCCACGGGCTTATTAGCTAAATGGCAGTTGGCACATACAATTCGTCCAGTTGCTTCCCGCGGGTTTTCATAACCCTGCTGCGCAAAAATGGGATATGCATTTGAAATAGACGTCCGAGTTATTACGTATATCATGATCGATACAGAAATCGATCGAATCATCTGTTCCTTTACCCAAGAAAAAGTATTTCTATTTTCCATGTCCAATCGCGGATCCCGGAGTTTCTACAATAAATTAGATAGGTAGCTAAGTTAATATAGTTCCCTATACACGAGTCTGTTGTCATTCTACTGCAACAGTTGTACTGGAATGATGAATACCTTGAGCAGGTAGAAATAGAAAGAATTTTGCTAAAAAGGAAAAGGGCTTTCTTTCTAAAGGAAGAAAAATGCTAATTTAATTAATATTAAGAAATCCAATTATGCTTCACTAATTGAATGATAAATGACTACAAGCGAAGGAGATAGACGGTTTAAACAAAAAAAGACCCAAAATTTCAAACACGTGTCTAGAATCACAGGAAAACTACAAACAAAAATAGTGAAAATTAACTCGTTAGGAGCCCATCCAAGATCGTTGTAGACCCAACGAATTAGTAGTTCCCAACCGCGGGTAGAGTGAAATCCAACAAAAAAATCCGTAACTAAAAGAATAAAAAAAGCTTTTATTGAGTCATTTAAGTTATAGAAGAATTCCTGAGCCCAAGAATTCAAAATGACAAGTTCCTCTTTACCCAGAAAAAAAGAACCACTTAGAATAGCCAAACAGATTATATCTGTTGAGAAATGCAAAATGATATGGAGATGGTCCTCATTATCTATTTTGGCCAATTGTATTATTTCCTTGTGTATTCCTATTCCTATAGGAGGTTTTTGTACATGTGTCTTCGGTTTCTCTTTTATCATTTCGTCCAAGAGAAAAAGCTCTTCTAATTCTATGAATCCTTCTAGAATCCTTTTCTCTTGAATATCCGTTAAGAGAGTTTCAGGTTGCCTGGTATTCCACCAATTCTTAATCCCAAGTTCAAGACATTTGTTAAAAGAGAAAGAGACTACCCAGGGCAAAAGTACGATAAATACAAGATATAGGAAAGAAGGCAATGCTTTCTTTTTTTTCATTTTTGATCTGTAAATTGAGTTGTTAATGAATCCGCTTCATTCGCTGACTCTATATGATATTTCTTTTCTTTGATCTTTGAAGCATTCTATAACAAGGTTTGAGACCTTGTGTTTATATCTATTTCTCTTTTTGTATACTAGTAGAATTTCATTATATTGGGTTCTTTCTTAGATCTAAATGAAGTGGAATAGAGAAATAGAATAAAAAAAAAAAAGCCCCTTCCCTTCATATGAAAAGGGAAGAATATTATGCCATATATCTCACTTGGACAAAACAAAATCTCACTTGGACAAAACAAATTCGAAACAATTTTCTCTTATCTTTGGTTGTTCCTTCCTTTAGATAAATACTCGAAAATACCCTTACAATTTTTAAAAATTGCAATTGGTACTCAAAATACTTCAATTGGTACGCGCAAGAAATAGGCCAACTCGGCAGCTTTTTGTTCAATTTCTCGTGGAGTAAAAAACTTCTCATCAGTACGAGTCAAGGGAATGACCCCCTGGCCACGTATTTCCATATAAAGGATACGACGAGGATAAAGACCCTCTTTAATCTGAATTCTAATTGATTGGATATCCCGCACAAGGAATCGAAGGAAGATGCGACGTTTTATTCCAGGGAATCCCCAACGAAAAATGCACACTATTCCCTCTTTTCTATCAAATCGGTCATAACCACTGCCTACATTCCACAAAATAGTGCACCACAAATAGGAGCTAATGAATAGGCCCGCGATTCCGTAGAAAGACATCACGACCCCTTGTGGAAAAAAAAGAATTTGTTGAGATGGAAGTAGGGATATCATATTCTTACCAAGATAACTGGAAGCCCCAACCGCTAAGAATCCTAATGAACCTAGAAAAAGAATACAGGCCCAGAAAAAATTACCTCTTTTTCGAGAACCCTTTAGAAGTTCTATCCATATGTGTTCTGATCGCCAATTCATATTAGATATACTAAATCCAGCAGTGGTTAATTGAAATTGAGAGAATAAGCTAAATGATTTTGACTTTACTTTTTTTGTTTTGATTCTGAAATCACCTTCAGCAGCCAGGACTCCTGTGAAATAATAGCTAGGACTCCTGTGAAATAATTGGTTAGATACATGTACTTTCTATTCAAAAAAAAAAATTCCTGGATCCTCTTAAAAAAACTCGCTATACTCGGCTACGCATATGTATGCATTTATGCTCGTAGCCTATATCTGCATCCATGTTTTTCATTTGTGTGTAGAAAGAGCTACATACCCTATCATATTAATATATTACTTACACTAAAAAATATCTGTATTATGATCCTGGAAATACATTGAACAAATTAGGCCCCATCGGTTCTAGACAATCTTATTTTTCTGCACATAAAGAAATAAAGAAGCCATTGCAATTGCCGGAAATACTAAGCCTACTAAAGGCACGAAAATAGAGGGTAAGTTTAAATCTGTCATAGAATAGGTGTCTCAATTCCAATTTACTATTTCTATCTATTCAAAATATATCTTAAGATTCTTAAGATATAATTAAGTATATCTATTATAAGGAATATTGACTATTGTATTTTGGAGTTTACAAAATAAAGATTTTTTATAGAATACTTTATTTAGTATTCTTTAGTATTCTATATCTATAAGTATTCTATATATATATAAAAATGAATGGAATGGATAATTTCATTTTTCTTTTTCCATTCTCATGGCCTTTCTATCTTTCTAATCCAACTTGAAATTGGATTCAAAAGAAAGCGATAAAATGAAAGAAATACCTCTTTCAGAATACCCTTGAATTTTAAAAGTAGAAGTGGAATAGAATATCCAGTTGAAGGGTAATGATCATACGTCTGTAATGCATTGTATGTCCCAGAATAGGTCCCCATTCTTCTACCCTTTCCGGGTAGTCGATGGCTATTCACAGCTACTACCTTAACACCAAAGAAGAGCTCGACCCAATGCTTTATTTCTGTCTTAGTGAATCCCGATTCGACATTAAAAGTATATTGATTCTTTCCCAATAAACGAAGACTCTTTTCTGTAAATACTGCGTATTTGATTCCATTATCGTATGATAATACTATATTTTGATTTGTATTTGTTTATTGTATTATACCTTTCTATATTCTAGATATATAGAATAGAAGAATCTCGATTTGTCAAGTCTCATGATCGTATCAAGATATATTTAAATTCGGCTCGATCTTTTTTTTTGTAAAAAAGATCGAGCCGAATTTAATTGCAATCAATTAGAAGATTAAAGAAGAATTACTGCATTTCGTAACTGATTTTTTCTCTTTCTATTTCGCTTGTTTTATTTAGATCTTCTTTATCTTTATATCTAGTTTTATCTACTTAATCGATGGTATCTACCGGCTTGAAGTCGAATGTGATCGCTTTCCATACTTCACAAGCTGCAGCTAGTTCAGGACTCCATTTGCAAGCTGCTCGGATAATTTCATTACCTTCACGAGCAAGATCGCGCCCTTCGTTACGAGCTTGTACACAGGCTTCTAAAGCCACCCGATTAGCTGCTGCACCTGGTGCATTCCCCCAAGGATGTCCTAAAGTTCCTCCACCAAATTGTAATACGGAATCGTCTCCAAAGATTTCGGTCAGAGCTGGCATATGCCAAACATGAATACCCCCTGAAGCCACCGGTATAACACCTGGCATGGATACCCAGTCCTGGGTGAAAAAGATACCGCGAGAACGATCTTTTTCAATATAATCATCGCGCAATAAATCAACAAAACCTAAAGTCATTTCGCGTTCCCCTTCTAACTTACCTACTACTGTACCGGAGTGGATATGATCTCCCCCAGACATACGCAATGCTTTAGCTAATACACGGAAATGCATACCATGATTTTTCTGTCTATCAATAACTGCATGCATTGCTCGGTGAATGTGAAGAAGTAGGCCGTTGTCGCGGCAATAATTAGACAAACTAGTATTTGCGGTGAATCCTCCAGTTAAGTAGTCATGCATTATAATTGGAACCCCTAATTCCCTCGCAAATACAGCTCTCTTAATCATTTCTTCGCATGTACCTGCAGTCGCATTCAAGTAATGCCCCTTGATTTCGCCGGTTTCTGCTTGTGCTTTATAAATTGCTTCGGCAACAAAGACAAAACGGTCTCTCCAGCGCATAAATGGTTGTGAGTTTACGTTTTCATCATCTTTGGTAAAATCAAGTCCACCGCGTAGACACTCATAACATGCTCTACCATAATTTTTTGCGGATAATCCCAATTTTGGTTTAATAGTACATCCCAATAAAGGACGACCATACTTGTTCAACTTATCCCTTTCAACTTGGATACCATGAGGCGGACCGTGGAAAGTTTTTGCGTAAGCAGGAGGAATTCGTAGATCCTCCAAACGTAGAGCACGTAGGGCTTTGAAACCAAATACGTTACCCACAATGGAAGTAAACATGTTAGTAACAGAACCCTCTTCAAATAGATCTAATGGATAAGCTACATAACAGATATATTGATCCTCTTCCCCAGGAACGGGTTCGATGTGATAGCATCGTCCTTTGTAACGATCAAGACTGGTAAGTCCATCAGTCCAAACAGTTGTCCATGTACCAGTAGAAGATTCAGCAGCCACTGCAGCCCCTGCTTCTTCAGGCGGAACCCCGGGCTGAGGAGTTACTCGGAATGCTGCCAAGATATCAGTATCCTTGGTTTCGTATTCCGGGGTGTAGTAAGTCAATTTATAATCTTTAACACCAGCTTGAAATCCAACACCTGCTTTAGTTTCTGTTTGTGGTGACATAAGTCCCTCCCTACAACTCATGAATTAAGAATTCTCACAACGACAGGGTCTACTCGATATAGATTAAGCGTAAATTAAACCTTTGCAAAAATCTTAAAAAAAAAGATATTCAATTAATATCAACTCATTAAATAAAAAAGGGAGTATGCTTAAGTTAATGAATATGTTTCATTCATATATAATGGGTACACCCTGTGTACGTTCTATCCTATAGGAATTCGATAGGAATTGAGTTGTTGTTATGGTAAGTTAACATGGTTCATTATTAAACCATAGATTTGATTCACCAAATCCATCATTATTGTATACTCTTTGATAGATATAGCGCAACCCAAACCAATCCCTTAATCCTTATTTTACAATTTTTAATTTTATAAGTTCTTATCTTAATAGGCCCCTTTCTTATTTTGAATCTAAATACCTAAATACTAAGAAAATTCTCTGTTGACAGCAATCTATGCTTCACAGTAGTATATATTTTGTATATCGAAGTCCTAGACAGGAAAGTAGAGTAGGCAAAGATCCTTGACAAAAGGAAAAATGTCTATGAAAAAAAAAAGATTGATTGAACTTTCCAACGGACTCATTCCATGAGTAAATGAGTGAATGGGATTCGCTTAGGCAACGAAATCAAGTGCTAGCCCCCTTTTCTTTTTTATTGAATTAACTAATTTATTTCCTTTTAACTTTTGGATTTTGGGATATTTTTTTGATTTGGCATTATTCAAGAAGAAAAAAACGAAAAATTTCGACAAATTCCTTTTTTTGATAATTATGTGATAATTATGAGAACCAATCCTACTACTTCGCGTCCCGGGGTTTCCACAATTGAAGAAAAAAGTGCAGGGCGTATTGATCAAATTATTGGACCCGTGCTAGATATCACTTTTCCCCCAGGCAAGTTGCCTTATATTTATAACGCTTTGATAGTTAAGAGCCGAGACACTGCTGATAAGCAAATTAATGTGACTTGTGAGGTACAACAATTATTAGGAAATAATCGAGTTAGAGCTGTAGCTATGAGTGCTACAGACGGGTTGATGAGAGGAATGGAAGTGATTGACACAGGAGCTCCTCTTAGTGTTCCGGTCGGTGGAGCTACTCTCGGACGAATTTTTAACGTTCTTGGGGAGCCTATTGACAATTTGGGCCCTGTAGATACTAGTGCAACATTCCCTATTCATAGATCCGCGCCTGCCTTTATTGAGTTAGATACGAAATTATCTATCTTTGAAACAGGTATTAAGGTGGTTGATCTTTTAGCTCCTTATCGGCGTGGAGGAAAAATCGGACTATTTGGGGGGGCAGGAGTAGGTAAAACAGTACTCATCATGGAATTAATCAATAACATTGCTAAAGCTCATGGAGGCGTATCCGTATTTGGGGGAGTAGGGGAACGGACTCGTGAAGGAAATGATCTTTATATGGAAATGAAGGAATCTGGAGTAATTAATGAAAAAAATATTGAGGAATCAAAAGTAGCTCTAGTCTATGGCCAAATGAATGAACCGCCGGGAGCTCGTATGAGAGTTGGTTTAACTGCCCTAACTATGGCAGAATATTTCCGAGATGTTAATAAGCAAGACGTGCTTTTATTCATCGATAATATCTTTCGTTTTGTTCAAGCAGGATCGGAGGTATCCGCCTTATTAGGGAGAATGCCCTCCGCAGTGGGTTATCAACCTACCCTTAGTACAGAAATGGGTTCTTTGCAAGAAAGAATTACTTCTACCAACAAGGGATCGATAACTTCGATACAAGCAGTTTATGTACCTGCGGACGATTTGACCGACCCTGCTCCTGCCACAACATTTGCACATTTGGACGCTACTACCGTCCTTTCCAGAGGATTAGCTTCCAAGGGTATTTATCCCGCAGTCGATCCTTTAGATTCAACCTCAACTATGTTACAGCCTCGGATCGTTGGCAAGGACCATTATGAAACTGCGCAAAGAGTTAAGGAAACTTTACAGCGTTACAAGGAACTTCAGGACATTATTGCAATTCTTGGGTTAGATGAATTATCGGAGGAGGATCGTTTAACTGTAGCAAGAGCACGAAAAATTGAGCGGTTTTTATCACAACCGTTCTTTGTGGCAGAAGTTTTTACCGGTTCTCCAGGAAAGTATGTTAGTCTTGCAGAAACAATTAGGGGGTTTCAACTAATCCTTTCCGGAGAATTAGATGGCCTACCCGAACAGGCTTTTTATTTGGTGGGGAACATCGATGAAGCTAGTACAAAAGCTATAAACTTAGAAGAGGAGAACAAATTGAAGAAATGAAATTAAATCTTTATGTACTAACTCCTAAACGAATTATTTGGGATTGTGAAGTGAAAGAAATCATTTTATCTACTAATAGTGGCCAAATTGGTGTATTACCAAACCACGCCCCCATTAACACAGCTGTAGATATGGGTCCTTTGAGAATACGCCTCCTCAACGACCAATGGTTAACGGCGGTTCTGTGGAGTGGTTTTGCGAGAATAGTTAATAATGAGATCATCATTTTAGGAAATGATGCAGAACTGGGTAGTGACATTGATCCAGAAGAAGCTCAACAGGCACTTGAAATAGCCGAAGCTAACTTGAGTAGAGCTGAGGGTACGAAAGAATTAGTTGAAGCAAAGCTAGCTCTCAAAAGGGCTAGAATACGAGTCGAGGCTATCAATTGGATTCCCCCATCCAATTGAAGACAATCCAAAAGTTTCGTTGATACAAAAAAAAAAAGAAAAGAAGGGTAGAAAAAGTTATTAGATAGCGAAGTAAGTCCAATGCTATCTAGTAATTTTTCTACCTACCTACCTACTATTGGATTTGAACCAATGACTCCCGCCGTATGAAAGCAGTACTCTAACCACTGAGTTAAGTAGGCAATTTATCATCACAAAAGAAGTCACATTACTTCGCTCGATTATAGATCGAATGCTTTTTATAAGCAATACCGCTCCATTATTGGTATTCCGTTATTGGTATGGTATATAGTAAATAGATAAAAGGGATATCCTACGGCATTAGAGAATATTCATCTTGACAAGAAATTATCTATATGTTAAGATATCTCTGACAAGGGCTATAGCTCAGTTCGGTAGAGCAACTCGCTTACACGTGCGCCAATGCTTTTCAAGGGAACTTATTATGCAATGAACATAATTGACCTTATTGCAAAATCAATGTCTTACTTCATGGATTCGAGAGAATAGGAGAACAGTAGCCTGACAAACAGTCGGTTCAGTCCGATTCAGGTGCCAATTCTGGTGCCTAATCAACTAGAACCCCTATTGATTTGCTAGTTGATAAGGTAAATATCCAGCCCACTCAATGCTAGGCATAAGAGGATAAGGGCCTCCAAAAAACTTCTTTTCGTTCTATGAACTTTAAGGTGTATGAAGTCTCATAGTCAACTCTTGGAGCGGAACGATAGAGACTCCATTTCACTTAGTTTGATTTAATTTAGGCCGGAGGCAGACCTAAGTCAAAGTAATCCTCCTTTGAAAAACTTTGGTATTGCTCCTAGATAGATCATAATACAAATAATCAATCAGAGCACAGGGAGCCATCTTATTATCTTTCCGTAAAGAAAAACTATGGCGGATTAACTGATCTTTACATCAGTTGATGAAAGAGCCCAATGCACAAAAATGCATGTTGGGTCTTTGAAACAGTTCAAATCATTTCGATAATAATCCGTTTGATCAGTTTTACCGAGAAGGTCTACGGTTCGAATCCGTATAGCCCTACTAATATATATGTCTTTTATATATGTCTTTTTTTTTTTTAGATTTTAGGATGGATATCCTATGTTTCCTTTAGTATAGTTTTCTTTTCCTTATTAGTACTTGTTTATAGACTCGAGGCTCGCTTGCGCCATAGAATAGAGATAAAAGCATTAGCATGGCTCATTTATCGAAAATCATAGAGACAGGAAAAGAAAAAAGAATTTCCTTCAAATCAATAGAAGGAAAGATTCCTTATCTGATTTGAATTCCATCCTCCTTCAAATAGGATATGCCCTAAGTGCCTAGACTTTCCTATAATGACTGCAACGATTTTCTCCATTTTTGGAATTCCTATTTTGTTTGAAGTTTATTACTATAATATACATTATGTAAAAATATAGATTATCGAAATAGATCTATTTTCAATTTTAAAATTGAAAAAATCGAAAGAAAATAAAAAGAAAGAGTAAATAATAAAACAGGATATTCTGTTTCATAATTA